CGCTTTCTTATCAGAATTTTTTTGAACCCCAATACACCTTGCATGTATATATATAATATAGCGTTTCTAAACTAAAAATGAAAGAAAGATTATGTATGTCCAATTTAATTGATCTCAATTTATTCCTCCTTACTGCTCATAGGAGAACTAAAGTAAAAGTATAGGTAGGGATGACAGGATTTGAACCCGTGACATTTTGTACCCAAAACAAACGCGCTACCAAGCTGCGCTACATCCCTTTCAATTGGTCTACAGTTTCATTGTAGAGAATCCCTGTCTTCTTTTCCATAGTGTTATTTCTTCTTTTTTTGGGGGGGCTCATGTCATATAACATATTGTATAACATATAATAAAATAATAAAAGACTTATCTATACCCATATGAGACGTTAAAAACAAAAAGAAGGAGGATTTTCAATGCGAGATCTAAAAACATATCTTTCCGTGGCACCAGTACTAAGTACTCTATGGTTCGGATCTTTAGCAGGTTTATTAATAGAGATCAATCGTTTATTCCCCGATGCGTTGACATTCCCCTTTTTTTAATTTTAGTTATTGATACGGGAAGGGGATTAGAGATACAATCAAATCAAATAGCTTTAACTAATTAATTTCTTTTTTTTTTTTTTTAAGACTAAATCTCAGCGAAAATCCCGGCTTAAATTTATATTCTAAGAGAGTGAGAACGGGGATGGAAATGTGCTCCTAGGTCAACAGTATCATAAAAAATAGTTAAATAAGATACTGTACTGCAATTAGAAATATAGTTTGAAATAATTGTATTCCTTATTATTTACTATTTTTTGACTATTACTCTAGTGATTGCAACGAAATCTTTCATAATTCGATTTAGAGTTAGCAACTTCTATTTTTTCTTTGTTCCTTTCTTATTCGCTTCAGATTGAAAAAATGGAAGAGTTGAGCGAATCAAAAACCAAAGGGGGTTCATGGCCAAGAGTAAAGATGTCCGAGTAACGGTTATTTTGGAATGTACCAGTTGTGTCCGAAACGGGGTTAATAAAGAATCAACGGGCATTTCCAGATATATTTCCCAAAAGAATCGACACAATACGCCGAGTCGATTGGAATTGAAAAAATTCTGTCCCTATTGTTACAAACATACGGTTCATGGGGAGATAAAGAAATAGATCGAATGCAGGTCTGTTTGTCACTCTTCCAAGGAACATAAAAAATGACATATTATATATATAATATATATTTTAATATAACTAAAGTAAATCCTAATTTCTATTTCTTCTATTTCCGTATTTCTTCTATTTCAGTTGGATCTAAAAAAAAAAGAATTAGAACTCAGAAATAGGATTTTCAGGGATAAGGAACAAACAAACCATGGATAAATCCAAGCGACCCTTTCTTAAATCCAAACGATCTTCTCGTAGGCGTTTGCCCCCGATCCAATCGGGGGATCGAATTGATTATAGAAATATGAGTTTAATTAGTCGGTTTATTAGTGAACAAGGAAAAATTTTATCTAGACGCGTGAATAGATTGACCTTGAAACAACAACGATTAATTACTATTGCTATAAAACAAGCGCGCATTTTATCTTTGTTACCTTTTCTTAATAACGAGAAACAGTTTGAAAGAACCGAGTCGACCGCTAGAACTACTGGTTTTAGAACCAGAAATAAATAGGCTTACTCTTCAATCAAATCAAAATTCCAATATGCTATGAACTCAAACCCAGATGGATATTTTGTTCGAAAAATAATCAAATCTAAATTAAATTTTCGTGTTGTAATAAAAAAAAAAAGAATCAAAGAATCGGGGAAGAATCAAAGTTTTTTTGTTTGAGCGCGTTAACTCATTTTGACGACTTTATCATCTTATCAATTTTTTCTTATACTAATTTATACTCTATCTTCCCGGAGTTCATTCTCCGGGGAATGTCATTTAAGTTTTTCGGTAAATTCCTTACAATCCTTTTCCTCTATGATCTCATTAGAAATCATATAAAGACAATTCCTATTTAATATAGCTATTTGTGCAAGTATTTTACGATTAAGAAGCAATTTACTCTTGTACAGATCATTTATAAATCGACTATAACTATAGGATACTTTATTTTCACGAATTACTGCATTTATCCGAGTGATCCACAAACGACGAAAATCCCTCTTTTGCCTATCTCTATCCCGATGAGCAGAAACCAAAGCTCTTATTTTCTGTTGAGTAATAGTTCGAGTAAGTCTTGAATGAGCCCCCCCAAAGCTTGATGCAAATAAACGGATTTTTGTTCGACGTTTACGAGCTACATATCCTCGTCTAATTCTGGTCATTGAATAAATGAAACTTTGATGAATAACTAATTGATTTCCGTTCTTTTAGTTATTATTTTCCCCTTTACTGGTCGATTAATAACAAAACAGATTCTTCCAATGTATAAAATAAAAATTCCAATGGCTTTGGCTACTATAACCTCCCCGACCACTATATATATATTTTTTTTTCATTGTAAACATAAAAATAAAATTTAAATGGATAAAGAAATAGTGGTTCCATCGTTTCTATGGTTACTTCTTAAACGGTGAGGTCCTTTCTATACACCGGAACCCCTTCCTGCATTTAATCAATATTCTTGGTAACTTGTACAGTTCACATCCTTTGGCTCTACCCATGAATTATATTATTTAGTAATAGGTCTTTCACAATGAGATCTAACCCATACAGTAACGGTATTTAATTATGAAAGTTAGCTAGGTAGCTGACCCTGTTAGTCCGTTTTTGCAAGAGTGGGAACATTATTTTTCTGCTTATATATTTCCCCCGCTTAATGGATAACTATTTCTTACCAAAGGGGAATTGCTTCTCATCTTAAATTCAGGTGATTGGATTTGCACCAATGGAAACCATAAATTGAATACACAGGGAGATAATGGATCTTTTTGATTTGTAGATAGTGGGTGGAATTCTTCCATTGTATCCTATCCTATTCATATTCTATTTCTATCCTATTCACTGGTCTTGATTGATCACTGATACTGGAAACATACAGTTTGTCTTTTTTTTGTGTCCCAGTCCTAGCTCATGATCTAAACGTGTCGCACATACACCCTAGTACATGTTCCTCGGCGCTGAGGACATCCCCGAAGAGCGGGGGATTTCGTGACATTTCTTATTGGCTGTCGTGTGTTTCTAATAAGTTGCTTAATGGTTGGCATGCTGTATCGTATACATAATAGGCTGGTTGAGATCGATCCTAACCGGATGATTATGAATCGCTTTTTTTTTAATCTATTTAATAGAATATTAAAATATTAAACCCGGATAAGAATATAAAGAAAATCGCAACACAACAATAGTAGGGATTTCAGCGAAATCCTTCATTCAACCGCTACAAGATCAACAATTCCATGAGCTTGGGCTTCTGTTGCTGACATAAAAACATCTCTTTCCAGATCTTCGGATACAACCCATAAGGGTTTGCCCGTTCTTTGTACATAAACCCTTGTGATGGTTTCGCGCAGTTTCAGTAGTTCTTCCGCTTCCAAGATAAATTCTCCCGTTTGTGCCTCAGAAAAAGAGGCTGCGGGTTGGTGAATCATTACCCTGATGATAAATAAATGGTTTCTCTATCTTGCAGGATGATGAGGTGCAAAAAAAAAAAAAAGAATTGAAGAACCGTACGGGCATTTTTTGTGCAGTGCATACGGCTCTCTAATGGAATTTACTTTCACCTTACAGCCGAAAATCTAGGATCTATCAGACGCAGATCGGTAAATGATCCAATTACCACCCTTCCTTTCGGGGGAGTTAAAAAATACTATGATGGTTCCGTTGCTTTATATATTTATTTCGTCTGTGATTCAGCAATCCCAAAGTTTTTTTGAGCTAAGGCAAAAAATGAATCTGTTCTATAAAAAATAAATATTGTTAAAACCCTTCCGGTGTGAAAACAAAAAAAAGTTTGTGACGCTTAAATGGACTACCCTAAGATAAAATCGGAATATCTTATTATCTCATACTACTCTTTCGATACATAATTTAATGTAAAAAAAAAAAGAGAGTTTTATCATATCAAATTTGAAGTGCCATGCTATTATTACTTAATATTCCTGCTAAGGCATAGTATTTTTTTCTTTCAAATAAAAAACTCAATGGCGCCAAGCGTGAGGGAATGCTAGACGTTTGGTAATTTCTCCTCCGACCAGGATAAAGGATCCCATTGAAGCGGCCAATCCCATGCATATTGTATGTACATCTGGTCTTACAAATTGCATAGTATCGTAAATAGCTACTCCGGGTATTACCCATCCTCCGGGAGAATTTATAAACAAATAGAGATCTTTGGTATCATCCTCTATACTGAGATATACCATAAGACCAATAAGTTGATTTGAGATCTCACTATCAACCTCTTGGCCTAAAAAAAGCAATCTTTCTCGATAAAGTCGGTTGATTAGGATAAAAAACTATCCCTTAGGAACCGTACATGCACCTTTTGAGGCATACGGTTCAAAAAATAGCGGAAAAAAGATCAATGTATAAGATTCCAGCCCCTTTATTTTGGCTTAGAGTAGGTTCTATCTAACTTTTAACAAAGGAACCCTTTTTTTTCCATAAAAAAAAGATAAGTTTTTGCTCGTTTTCCTATAACCTATAATACGAAATTCATTACACTTATCAAACACACTTCTCATTGATATATTGTTTCATCGAGATCCAATCCAAATTACGATGTAATTTTCTTGTTCCTGAAGGGGTCCCTTCCATTTTTTTAGGTTTATGCTCTACTCCAGGTAAAGATTTCCGCGATTTCTATTTGCACATATAGGATAAATGCTCCCAATACCACTTCTTTTTTTAATTCATTTGATGCCTTTCTTCCGTCAAATATTTGAGGTATTCAGCATATTATTCTATTCGATTAATTAACACTTTGAGATCACCCCTCTTTCTAATTTAATAATAAACTAATTTAATATTTAATAATAAAATCGTTTATGATACAAGTAGTACGCCGATCTATTACTAATTGGGTTTTTTCTAAACGGAGCCTGGATACTTCATTTTCTTGGTCCAACCAAGCCAACCATAAATAAGTTTTATTGAGATGGTAATATTAATCTGGATCCCCCAAAAACGGATCTAATTGCACCTCACGCGCCAATTTTTAAATAAATTGATTGGGTGAAACAAGGGATATCTCAATCGAGGGAGAGAACGGGGAAATCCCATATGACCCAATATATCTGACAAGCCGCACTATACGTCAACCCAAGATGCATCTTCCTCTCCAGGACTTCGAAAAGGTACTTTTGGAACACCAATAGGCATTAACAAAAAATGAAGTACTATATTTCACTTTGATGTGGAAACGTAATAATGGGTTTAATTGTCTTCATAAAAATTGGCCGTTATTCATTTTAGCCATGGTCAGAAAGGAAGACAGAATTAATAAAGTAACTAAAATTATTCCAAATAGGTCTTTCGAATGATGACTAAGTATGGATGGATTCACTCATAGAAAATGGGCTCAACCCACCATTGCGTATTGGGGCTTATCGGGTATAGAATAGATCTGCTTCTCTTTGTTACTACGAACAGAATTGTTTGATTATTGCCAGCAGAAGAGAACAAATATTATCTCCTGCTCGGAGAGAATCCACTGAAGGGGGGAGGTCCATAGTATCGTTTTTAAAATGCAATAAAGTTACATAGTCTTTATCTTTCTTTGATAAAAATAAAAAGGGGTATTTCCATGGGTTTGCCTTGGTATCGTGTTCATACCGTTGTATTGAATGATCCCGGTCGGTTGATTGCTGTCCATATAATGCATACAGCTCTGGTTGCTGGTTGGGCCGGTTCAATGGCTCTATATGAATTAGCCGTTTTTGATCCTTCTGATCCCGTTCTTGATCCAATGTGGAGACAAGGTATGTTCGTTATACCCTTCATGACTCGTTTAGGAATAACTAATTCGTGGGGTGGTTGGAGTATCACAGGGGGGGCTGTAACGAATTCAGGCATTTGGAGTTACGAAGGTGTGGCCGGAGCGCATATTGTGTTTTCTGGCTTGTGCTTCTTAGCAGCTATTTGGCATTGGGTGTATTGGGATCTAGCAATATTTACTGATGAACGTACAGGAAAACCGTCTTTGGATTTGCCCAAGATTTTTGGAATTCATTTATTTCTTTCAGGGGTGGCTTGTTTTGGTTTTGGCGTATTTCATGTAACAGGTTTGTATGGCCCTGGAATATGGGTGTCCGATCCTTATGGACTAACTGGAAAAGTACAATCTGTAAATCCAGCGTGGGGTGTGGAAGGTTTTGATCCGTTTGTTTCGGGCGGAATAGCCTCTCATCATATTGCAGCGGGTACATTGGGCATATTAGCGGGCCTATTTCATCTTAGTGTTCGTCCGCCTCAACGTCTATACAAAGGATTACGTATGGGCAATATTGAAACCGTCCTTTCCAGTAGTATCGCTGCTGTCTTTTTTGCTGCTTTTGTAGTTGCTGGAACTATGTGGTATGGTTCAGCAACTACCCCCATCGAATTATTTGGTCCCACTCGTTATCAATGGGATCAGGGATACTTCCAGCAAGAAATATATAGAAGAGTTAGTGCTGGACTCGCTGAAAATCAAAGTTTCTCAGAAGCTTGGTCTAAAATTCCGGAAAAACTTGCTTTTTATGATTACATTGGGAATAATCCGGCAAAGGGGGGGTTATTCAGAGCGGGCTCAATGGACAACGGGGATGGAATAGCTGTTGGATGGTTAGGACACCCCATCTTTAGAGATAAAGAAGGGCGTGAACTTTTTGTACGTCGTATGCCTACCTTTTTCGAAACATTTCCAGTTGTTTTGGTAGATGGAGACGGAATTGTTAGAGCTGATGTTCCTTTTAGAAGGGCAGAATCAAAGTATAGTGTTGAACAAGTAGGTGTAACTGTTGAGTTCTACGGCGGCGAACTTAACGGGGTTAGTTATAGTGATCCTGCTACTGTTAAAAAATATGCTAGACGCGCTCAATTGGGTGAAATTTTTGAATTAGATCGTGCTACTTTGAAATCTGATGGTGTGTTTCGTAGCAGTCCGAGGGGTTGGTTTACTTTTGGACATGCTTCGTTTGCTTTGCTCTTTTTCTTCGGACACATTTGGCATGGTGCTCGAACCTTATTCAGAGATGTTTTTGCTGGTATTGACCCAGATTTGGATGCTCAAGTAGAATTTGGCGCATTCCAAAAACTTGGAGATCCAACTACAAAAAGACAAGTAGTCTGATATAATATAACATTGTTATCGCATCTTTCGAATCGACTTTTTTTCTTTGACTTTTGCTCTTTCTTTAGGTAGGAGATGATCCAAAATAAACAGGTATGGAAGCTATAATTGTAAACCACGATCGAATCTATGGAAGCATTGGTTTATACATTCCTTTTAGTCTCGACTCTAGGGATCATTTTTTTCGCTATCTTTTTTCGAGAACCCCCTAAAGTTCCAACGAAAAAGGTGAAATAAAATAAATGATTTTTC